AAATTTCTTTGTGCACGAAAGAAAAACTATCTCACGAGAACCTCTATAACTATTGGGTTTATACCAATGAACAAAAAAAATACAACTTGAATAATGAATTGATAAGTCGAATCAAAATTCTAGAAAAGGAAAAAGAATTCCCTTTTCTAGATATAGTAGAAAAAAGGATAGTAGAAAAAAGGACCAGATTCTGCAATGATGAGAATGAACAAGAATATTTGCCCAAAAAGTATGATCCTTTTTTGAACGGACCATATCGAGGAACAATCAAAAAATTCTATTTACATGCAATCATGAATGGTTTAATCACTTCGACAGAAGATTCCATAAAAATGTTTTGGATAAATAAGATTCATGATCTATTTCCAAATAATTCTCAAAAATGGAAACATAAAAAAAATCTATTTAGCCGAGAATCATTATGGAATTTTAATTCCATTGGTAATTACTTAACCTCAATGGATGAATTATCTTTTAAATATGAACAAGGAATTGATTCAGAAAATTTTAAATTGGGTGTAATTACAACTGATCCAAATGATCAGACAACAATTAGAAAAAAATCCATTGGACTGAAAGAAATCAGAAAAAGGGTTTCTCGATGGTCATATAAATTGATCGAGGATTTGGAAGAAGAAGAGGAAGAAGAAGATTTGGAAGAAGAAGAGGAAGAAGAAGAAAAATCGCCAGTGGATCCAGACATTCGTTCAAGAAAAGGCAAACCCACGGTAATTTATGCTGATAACGATCAAAGTGCTGATTCTAGTACTAGTAATAATACTATTACTGTTAATGAAGAAGAAGAAATGACTTTGATACGTTACGCACAACAATCAGACTTTCATCGGAGTCTAATCAAAGGATCCATGCGTGCTCAAAGACGTAAAACAGTTATTTGGGAAATGTTTCAAGTAAATGTGCATTCTCCGCTTTTTTTGGATCGAATAGACAAAAAAGCGTTTTTTTTTTCTTCTAATGAGAAGGAAGAGACAAAAGAAGAGGAAAAAACAAACGACGAAAAAGAAGAAAATGAGCGGATAAAAAGGTCAGAAGCCTGGGATGCTTTTACATTTTCTCAAATAATAAGAGGTTCTATGTTAGTAACCCAATCCTTTCTTAGAAAATACATTATATTACCCTCATTGATAATAGCTAAAAATACGGGTCGTATATTATTATTTCAATTCCCCGAGTGGTACGAGGATTTGAAAGAATGGAATAGAGAAGTACATGTTTTTTGTACTTATAATGGTGTTCAATTATCAGAAACAGAATTTCCCAAAAATAGGTTAACCGATGGTATTCAGATACAAATTATATTTCCTTTCTGTCTGAAACCTTGGCGAACATCTAAGGTACGATCTCATCATATGGATCAAAGGCATAAAAAAGAAAAAAAAAAAGAAAATTTTTGTTTTTTAACGATCTGGGGAAAAGAGGCAGAACTGCCCTTCGGTTCTCCTCGGGAACGCCCTTCTTTTTTTGAACCTGTTTATAAAGAACTTGAAAAAAAAAAAAGAAAAGTGAAAATTAAATTTCTTCGAGTTCTAAAAGTTTTCAAAGAAAAAATAAAAAGGTTTCTAAAAGTTTCAAAAAAAAAAACAACAAGATGGGTCATGAAAATAGTTCTAGTTATAACCTTAATAATAAAGAAATTAAACCACATTTCTTTACTATTTAAACGAAAGGGTTCAAAAGTATATGAACCGAATGAAAACAGAAAAGATTCCAAAATGAATAATAAGATCATCCGCGAATCGATCATTCAAATTCGATCCACAAATTCGACAAATGAAAATTATTCATTCCTAGAAACAAAAATGAAAGATCTTACTAGTAAGACAATAACAATTAGAACTCAAATAGAAGGAATTATAAAAGACAAAAAAAGCAAAATTCTAACTTGTGATAATAAAAAAAGATCGAAATTACGGAAGGATGTTTGGAAAATATTAAAAAGAAAAAATATACGATTAATGCGTAAATCACATTATTTTATGAAATTCTTGATTGAAAAAATATACATAGATGTCTTATTATGTACCATTAAGATTCCTCGGATTAATACACAATTTTTATTTGAATCAACAAAAATAATTAATAAATCGATTTCAAATTCTAACGATGAAACGAATAATGAAGAAATTAAAAATAAAAATACAATTAACTTTATTTCAACTGTAAAAAAGATGTTTTCTATTCCTAAAAATATAAAAATAAGTAATAATAGTTCAAATATTTATTGTGACTTATCTTTTTTGTCTCAAGCATATGTATTTTACAAATTATCACAAACCAAATTACTTAACAAGTATAACTTGAGATCTGTACTTCAATATCACAACACCCATCCTTTTCTTAGGGATATAATCAAAGATTTTTTTACGATCCAAGGAATATTTGATTCCAAAGAAAAGCATCAAAAAATTAATAAGTCTGCAATGAATAAATGGAAAGATTGGTTAGGCGGACATTATCAATACAATTTATCTCATACCAAGTGGTCTCATTTAGTACCAGAAAAATGGCGAAATAGAGTCAACCAATACCAATGCCGTAGGATTCAAAATAATAACTCGATTAAATTGAATTTCTATAAAAAGGAAAAAGATCAATTCATTTCTTATGGAAAAGAAAATTACTATACAATAGATTCATCAATGAGTCAAAAAGAAAAATGGAAAAAACACTACACATATGATCTTTTATCATATGATTATATAAATCATGGGGGCAGTAGGGATTTCCATATTTATGTATCAATATTACAAAAAATTGAGGACAAAAAAATTCCATATATTTTCAATACACTTAAACCCGAATCATTTTATAAATTACTAAGTCTAACTATTAGTGATTATATAGAAAAAGTATATATCATTGGTACGGATAAAAATCTGTATAGAAAATATTTTGATTGTAAAATTCTTGATTTTTTTCTTATAAAAAATAAAAATATCGACATTAAGGCCCATACAAATACACGTACGCAGATCGATACCACGATTCAAAAAAATGTTACAATCAAAACGAATAAAATATTCGAAAAAAAAGAAATTTTTTCTTTTCCAATTGATCACGAAATCAATTCGTCCAATCAAAAAAGACAGATTTTTGATTGGATAGGTATGAATCAAAAAAGGGCATATCGTACCATATCAAAACCAAAGCTAGAATATTGGTTTTTTCCAGAATTTGTGTTACTTTTTGATACTTATAAGATTAAACCATGGATCATATCAATCAAATTACTTATTTTTGATTTTCATTTCTATGAAAATATTCATAAAAATGACAAGCTCCACGTAAAAAAAAGCCTTACCATACTATCTAATAAAAATAAAAAAGAATATCTTGAATTAGCAAATTCCAACAAAAAAAAAAACGAACAACAAGGTCAAACGGATCTTGTATCAGATCTACGAAAACAAAAAAAAAAAAATCTTAAAAAAGATTACCCGAAATCAAACATTAAAAAGGGTAAAAAGAACCCCCCCCCCCAGAGTAAAGAAGAAGTGGAACTGGATTTATTACTGAAAAATCATTTTGTGTTTCAATTAAGATGGGATGACCCCCTTAATAAAAGAATATTCGATAATATCAAGATATATTGTCTCCTACTTAGACTGATGGATCCAGAGGAAATTGCTATATCCTCAATTCAACTAGGAGAGATGCATCTGGATATAATGGTGCTTCAAAAAGATCTAACTATTAAAGAATGGATAAAAAAGGGAATATTTATTATCGAACCAATTCGTCTCTCTATGAAAAGAAATGTCAAATTTATTACATATCAAACTATAAGTATTTCATTGGTCGAAAAGAATAAGCACCACACTAATAAAAAATGCATAAAGGGGGGATATGATAAAAAGAATTTTGATGGAATCATTGTACGACACAGCAATATGCTTGTGAATAGAAATAAAAACCATTATGATTTCCTTGTTCCTGAAAATATTATATCTCCCAGACGTCGTAGAGAGTTGAGAATTCTAATTTGTTTCAATTTTCAGAGTTGGAATGTTGTAGATAGAAATAGAAAATTTTGCAATCAAAACAACATAAAAAATGGCGGACAATTTTTGAATGAGGAAGGGCATCTTAATACAGATGCAAATAAATTAATGAAATTAAAGTTGTTTCTTTGGCCCGATTATCGATTAGAAGATTTAGCTTGTATGAATCGTTATTGGTTTGATACCGATAACGGCAGTCATTTCAGTGTATCAAGGATACATATGTATCCAAGATTATGAATTAACTAATTCATAATAAATGAATAGTACATTTTTTTTTTTTTTTACTATATATCGTATCGCATGACCTATTTGGTAGATGAAAACCGAAAGAAAGATATATGCCTATCATGATACCGATTTGATTAAATAATTCTATTTAGTAAGAAATCGAGGGAATCCCCTTTTCCCTAAAAAAAAGTATTCTCTTTCATTAATGCATAAATGGATTATCTCTTTCTATATTATTCGAAATTTTTGATTTGGAATAGATAGAAAGAGAAATAATAATCAAAATTAGAAAATAATAATATTAATAGTAATTAGTAATATAGAATAAAAAATATAAATCATTAATAAATACGATTTTTTTTTGTATGTACGAGATTCAAATGATTGATATAATCATTATTATTTTTCCTGATCTATAAAATCCACGAAAAAAAAGAAAAAAAAAGGGGGGGGTTATGATAAAAAATTCTTTCATTTCGGTTTTTCAACAAAAAGAAAAAGAAGAAAACTGTGGGTCTGTTGAATTTCAAGTTTGCAATTTCACCAACAAGATACGGAGACTTACTTTACATTTGGAATTACATAAAAAAGATTTTTTATCGCAAAGGGGTCTACGAATAATTCTGGGAAAACGTCAACGGCTGCTGAATTATTTGTCAAAGAAAAATAGAGTACGTTATAAGAAATTAATCGGTCAGTTGGATATCCGGGAGTCAAAAACTCGTTAATTTGAAGATTGGTTTGAATTTTTTTATTAGTTATTAGATTTTTAATTTTAATGAACCTTGTTTTGAGAAATGAATAAAATGGAATAATGAATTAAGGAAGAAAAGATATGACTGTACCGGCTACAAGAAAAGATCTCATGATAGTTAATATGGGTCCTCACCACCCATCAATGCACGGAGTTCTTCGACTGATCGTTACTCTCGATGGTGAAGATGTTATTGACTGTGAACCTATATTGGGCTATTTACACAGAGGAATGGAAAAAATAGCGGAAAATCGAACAATTATACAATATTTGCCTTATGTAACACGGTGGGATTATTTAGCCACTATGTTTACAGAAGCAATAACGGTAAATGCGCCAGAACGATTGGAAAGTGTTCAAGTACCTAAAAGAGCTAGTTATATTAGAGTAATAATGCTGGAACTTAGTCGTATAGCTTCTCATTTGTTATGGCTGGGTCCTTTTATGGCAGATATCGGTGCACAGACTCCCTTTTTCTATATTTTAAGAGAGAGGGAATTGCTATATGATCTATTCGAAGCCGCTACAGGTATGCGAATGATGCATAATTATTTCCGTATCGGGGGAGTCGCTGCTGATCTACCTCATGGATGGATAGATAAATGTTTAGATTTCTGTGATTATTCTTTAACAGAAATTGTTGAATATCAAAAACTTATTACACGAAATCCCATTTTTTTGGAACGGGTTGAAGGAGTGGGCATTATTGGTGGAGAGGAAGCAATAAATTGGGGCTTATCAGGACCCATGTTACGAGCTTCTGGAATCCAATGGGATCTTCGTAAAGTTGATCCTTATGAGTGTTATAATAAATTCGATTGGGAAGCCCAATGGCAAAAAGAAGGAGATTCACTAGCTCGTTATTTAGTAAGAATTGGCGAAATGAAGGAATCCATAAAAATAATTCAACAGGCTTTAGAAGGGATTCCTGGAGGACCCTATGAGAATTTAGAAGTCCGACGCTTTAATAGAGCAAAGAATTCCCAATGGAATAATTTTGAATATAGATTTATTACTAAAAAACTTTCGCCAAATTTTGAATTGTCAAAACAAGAACTTTATGTGAGAGTAGAAGCCCCAAAAGGAGAATTAGGAATTTATTTGATAGGGGATAATAGTGCGTTTCCTTGGAGATGGAAAATTCGTCCACCCGGTTTTATCAATTTGCAAATTCTTCCTCAACTAGTTAAAAGAATGAAATTGGCCGATATCATGACGATACTAGGTAGTATAGATATTATTATGGGAGAAGTTGATCGTTGAAATGATAATTGATACGATAGAAGTACAAGCTATTAGTTCTTTTTCTAGATTGGAATCCTTAAAAGAAGTCTATGGACTCATATGGATCTTTGTTCCCATTTTAACTCTTATATTGGGAGTCACAATGGGAGTACTAGTAATTGTGTGGTTAGAAAGAAAAATATCCGCAGCAATACAACAACGTATTGGTCCTGAATATGCGGGCCCCTTGGGAATTCTGCAAGCTCTAGCAGACGGGGCAAAACTACTTTTTAAAGAGGACCTCCTCCCATCTAGAGGAGATATTCGTTTGTTTAGTGTCGGACCATCTATAGCGGTCATATCAATTCTACTAAGTTATTTAGTAATTCCTTTTGGCTATCGATTTGTTTTAGCCGATCTCAGTATCGGTGTTTTTTTATGGATCTCCATTTCAAGTATTGCCCCTATTGGACTTCTTATGTCAGGATATGGATCGAATAATAAATATTCTTTTTCGGGTGGTCTGCGAGCTGCTGCTCAATCTATTAGTTATGAAATACCATTAACTCTATGTGTGTTATCAATATCTCTACGTGTGATTCGTTGGAACATGAACCTTTCTTTTCCCCCTTTATTTATAAAAAAGGGGTTGAATATATTGAATGAATATTTTAATTTTTCAATTCATTATTAGATTAGGTTCGATGAGTGAAATCAGATAGTCATCTGAGTAAAAAAAAAAACTGCTTCGAAATTCGCAGTGAGAAGATAAAATCTTATTCCCTATGTACAAGAATAAAGTCTAAGTAAACATAAACAGTGTAAACTGTTTCCCCCAAGATATTGATATTCTTTGATTAGTCATCATATCTTGAAGCGGGTACAAAAAATCAACTGTATGAGTTTTCTACTACTGTCTTGTATATCTTATTATATGGGGGATCAATCAAAAATCAGTGGACAGTTAGAAACACCAAGGTACACAAAAGATTAGTAATGGAGATTTTGAATAAAACGAATCAAAATGAGGGCTTTAAGTTATGTAGAAATGATGAGGCAGTACTTCCCTACGATTCCGATCTAGAGTATGCTCTTATTCACTGAATAAATAAATGACTATCAAAAACGAATTAATCCTTTATTTTTTTTTTTAGAGGACCCTCCTATGACTGAGAAAGAGGAACAGGAACAAAGTAAATGTATATAGTAAAATGATAAAAAGGGATGAAAATAATAAAAGATTTTTATTTTTTATTTGTTTTGCCATCCATATTCCATATTTATAATTCTTAATTATTAATTTTTTCGAACTAACTAATGTCTAATTCTTTATATTGATTGATATAATAAGTATTTTATTCAAGGATAAAGTTATTACCAAACAAAGAAAAATTAAAATGATAATGGATGAGATCAATTCAGAAGCGCCTTGTTTTTACTCTAGCAGACGGAATTCCATTGGTCTAATTTGCGGGACTCCCCGATGTATATTTATTCCATTTATCATCCAAGGATGGCGATAATACCGAACGAGAGCCCTTACTTACATTTATTTGTGGCCATAGAGGAGCCGTATGAAGCCGAGGTCTCATGTACGGTTTTGGAATAGCGATTCGAACAGTGATGTTATTATCGACTATGATTATCTAATAGTTCAAGTACAGTTGATATAGTTGAAGCACAGTCAAAATATGGTTTTTGGGGATGGAATCTGTGGCGTCAGCCCATAGGGTTTATTGTTTTTCTTATTTCTTCTCTAGCAGAATGTGAGAGATTGCCCTTTGATTTACCCGAAGCGGAAGAGGAATTAGTAGCTGGTTATCAAACCGAATATTCCGGTATCAAATATGGTTTATTTTACCTTGCCTCTTACCTAAATTTATTAGTTTCTTCATTATTTACAACAGTGCTTTACTTAGGCGGGTGGAGTTTATCCATTCCAGAACTTTTCGGAATAAATAAAATTACTGAAGTATTTGGAATAACAATCAGTATCTTTATTACATTAGCTAAAGCTTATTTGTTTCTCTTCATTTCTATCACAACAAGATGGACTTTACCTAGGATAAGAATGGACCAATTATTAAATCTTGGATGGAAATTTCTTTTACCTATTTCTCTAGGTAATCTATTACTGACAACTTCTTCTCAACTTGTTTCGCTCTAAATATTGAATAATAGAATAGGATAATGATATTCTTGATTCATAACTATCTCAAACAAGAGAAAGAAACATTAATTCTCAAACAAGAGAAAGAAACATTAATTTAGTCATGGATATTTACAATATGTTCCCTATGGTGACCGGTTTCATAAATTATGGTCAACAAACAATACGAGCTGCACGATATATTGGTCAAAGTTTCATAATTACCTTATCCCATACAAATCGTTTACCTGTAACTATTCAATATCCTTATGAAAAATCGATTACATCAGAGCGTTTCCGTGGGCGAATCCATTTTGAATTTGATAAATGTATTGCTTGCGAAGTATGTGTTCGTGTATGTCCCATAGATCTACCTGTAGTTGATTGGAGATTTGAAAGGGGTATTAAAAAGAAACAATTGCTTAATTACAGTATTGATTTCGGGATCTGTATATTTTGTGGTAACTGTGTTGAGTATTGTCCAACAAACTGTTTATCAATGACTGAAGAATATGAACTTTCTACTTATGATCGTCATGAATTGAATTATAATCAAATTGCTTTAGGTCGATTACCAATCTCAGTAATTGGAGATTACACAATTCAAACAGTTATGAATTCAACTCAAATCAAAATAAACAAAGAGAAACCCCTTGATTCAAGAACGATTACAAATTAGTAAGATTTTTTTTATATATATATAGGACCCAAGCTTCTCTTATTTTAATTAGTCAAAAACTACATATTTAAATTAAGATATAGAATATATATTTTTTTGTTATGATTTCGAAATATAAAATCCCAACTATTCTTTTCTTTTTTCTTTCAGATAAAAAAAAATAGGCTAATCCCTTTTCCTGGACCATTTAGTAAGGTCATGAAATATTTCGATTTATTTTTCTTTTTTATACATAATGGATTTACCTGGACCAATACATGATATACTTGTGGTATTTCTGGGATCATTTCTTATATTAGGAGGTCTGGGGGTAGTATTACTTACCAATCCAATTTATTCTGCCTTTTCGTTGGGGTGGGTTCTTATTTGTATATCCTTAGTCTATATTCCATTGAACTCCTATTTTGTAGCTGCCGCGCAACTCCTTATTTATGTAGGAGCCATAAATGTCTTAATTATATTTGCTGTTATGTTCATGAATGGTTCAGAATATTCCAACGATTCCCATCTTTGGACTGTCGGGGATGGGGTTACTTCACTGGTTTGTACAAGTATTTTTTTTTCACTAATTACTACTATCCCAGATACGTCCTGGTACGGAATTATTTGGACTACAAGATCAAACCAGATTATTGAACAGGACCTTATAAGTGGAGTTCAACAAATTGGAATTCATTTATCAACAGATTTTTATCTTCCATTTGAATTTATTTCTATAATTCTTTTAGTTTCTTTGATAGGTGCAATTACTATGGCTCGTCAATAATAAAATAAATACTTATAATTCACAAAATTATTAGAATTAGAAATTATAAATCAAAAAGGGATTAAGGTTTTTAGTAGTTAAATCGAATGGCAATACCCTATTTTTTTTTTCATTTCCCCCAATCGGTTGAATTGTTGTTGATGTTGAAATGAATCTAGATTGCTGAGGAATTAGTCAATGATGTTCGAACATGTACTTTTTTTAAGTGTCTATTTATTCTCTATCGGTATCTATGGGCTAATCACAAGCCGAAATATGGTTAGAGCACTTATGTGTCTTGAGCTTATACTAAATTCGGTTAATATAAATCTTGTAACATTTTCTGATATATTTGATACTCGACAATTAAAAGGAGATATTTTCTCTATCTTTATTATAGCTATTGCGGCCGCTGAAGCAGCGATTGGGCTAGCTATTGTTTCGTCGATCCATCGTAACAGAAAATCCATTCGTATCAATCAATCGAATTTATTGAATAATTAATCATAATTATCATATCTAATTATCATATAAATAATATTATATAATAAATAATATTATATATATTATTTATAGTAAAAAATATTCAAGAGGTTTTTTTGGACAATTTGAATTAACTTGATGTGACTCGTATTATCGTGTTGTTGAAACGAAAATCAAAGTCCTTTGGTCCTTTCTCATGAACAGATTTAGAAAAATATGGATTCTTAAGATTTTTCTAAACCATTGATTCGTCTGGTGTTCACAATATATGACTCATTTACTACTGATTTTACCAGATCGAAAATTCTTTATGTTCAAAACTCAAATTTTTAGATCCAATGTCACATTCAGTAAAAATTTATGATACATGTATAGGGTGTACTCAATGTGTACGAGCTTGCCCCACAGATGTATTGGAAATGATACCTTGGGATGGATGTAAAGCTAAACAAATTGCTTCCGCCCCAAGAACCGAGGATTGTGTAGGTTGTAAGAGATGCGAATCCGCTTGTCCAACAGATTTTTTGAGTGTCCGTGTTTATTTATGGCATGAAACAACTCGAAGCATGGGTCTATCTTATTGATACGTTATAAAAAACTCCACTTGAATCATTTGATTCCTTTTTACCGACAAAAGTCCGTGCTCCAGAAATTTTTTTTCTCTTTATCGAGCACGGGCTTTTTGGTCAATCCGTATCTTGTCTTTATCACGAGTTATTTTCCTTGGTTAACAATACTTGTTATTTTGCCGATATTCGCGGGTTCCTCAATTTTCTTTTTTCCTCATAGGGGGAATAAGGTATTTAGATGGTATACTATATGTATATGCTTACTTGAACTCCTTCTAACAACCTATGTATTCTGTTATCATTTCCAATTGGACGATACATTAATCCAATTGGAGGAAGATTCAAAGTGGATAAATATTTTTGATTTTCACTGGAGACTGGGAATCGATGGACTTTCCATAGGGCCCATTTTACTGACAGGATTTATCACTACTTTAGCTACTTTAGCAGCTTGGCCAGTTACTAAAAATTCGCGATTGTTCCATTTCCTAATGTTAGCAATGTACAGTGGTCAAATAGGATCATTTGCTTCTCGAGACCTTTTACTTTTTTTCATCATGTGGGAGTTAGAATTAATTCCTGTTTACGTACTTTTATACATGTGGGGAGGAAAAAAACGGTTATACTCGGCTACAAAGTTTATTTTGTACACTGCGGGGGGTTCCATTTTTCTCTTAATAGGAGTTCTAGGTATGGGTTTATATGGTTCTAACGGATCAACATTGGATTTTGAAAGATTAGCCAACCAATCCTATCCTGTGACATTGGAAATAATATTATATTTTGGCTTTCTTATTGCTTATGCTGTCAAATCGCCGATTATACCCCTACATACATGGTTACCCGATACACATGGAGAAGCACATTACAGTACATGTATGCTTCTAGCTGGAATCTTATTAAAAATGGGAGCCTATGGATTGATTCGGATCAATATGGAATTATTACCGCATGCTCATTCTATATTTTCTCCCTGGTTGGTAATAATGGGGACAATGCAAATAATCTATGCAGCTTCAATCTCTTTCGGTCAACGCAATTTAAAAAAAAGAATAGCCTATTCTTCTGTTTCTCACATGGGTTTCACAATTATAGGAATTAGTTCTATAACCGACATGGGACTCAATGGAGCCATTTTACAAATACTCTCTCATGGATTTATTGGTGCTGCACTTTTTTTCTTAGTAGGAACGAGTTGCGATAGAATACGTCTTCTTTATCTCGACGAAATGGGCGGGATATCTATCCCAATGCCAAAAATATTTACCATGTTTAGTAGTTTCTCGATGGCCTCTCTTGCATTACCGGGAATGAGTGGTTTTGTTGCGGAATCAGTAGTCTTTTTTGGAATAATTACCAGTCAAAAATATCTTTTAATACCCAAAATACTAATTACATTTGTAATGGCAATTGGAATGATATTAACTCCTCTTTATTTATTATCTATGTCACGTAAGATGTTCTATGGGTACAAACTATTCAACGTTCCAAACTCAAATTTGATAGATTCTGGGCCACGAGAACTATTTGTTTCGATCTGTATCTTTTTACCTGTAATATGGCTTGGTATTTATCCTGATTTTGTTCTCTCGCTATCAGATGACAAGGTACAAGCTATCCTATCCACTTATTTTCATAGATAGTTTTTTTTTTTTTATTAATGAGACAGTAAAGTCTTATATATTATATAATTCTTTCATTTTACTATTTTTAAATAGTTCCCTGTACAATGTAAAAAACAAAAGTGAGTTGGAATTGTAATGATATGTATTTCGAGTTTTTGAGAACCTTTATTTACAAAAGGTTCTCAAAAACTCGCACGAACCTTTTTTATATATGGAACGATGTTCTTATGTGTTCCTCTAGGAGTTTATTCAATTCGATTGTAATACAAACGAACCATAACTATGTAGACCTATTCCTAATATATTGATTCCAAAATAGCATATCCAAATTATAAGAAATCCTATAGAAGACACAAGTGCTGAATTCGCGCCTTGCAAACTTTGATTTGTTCTAGTATGTAAATAAATCGCGAATATGGTCCAAGTAATAAATGCCCAAGTTTCCTTGGGATCCCAATTCCAATAAGACCCCCATGCCTCATTAGCCCATACTGCTCCAGAAAGAATACCTATGGTTAAAAAAGTAAACCCTAAACTAATAACACGATAACTCCAATAATCCAAACGCTGGGTTAATTGATATTTGTAATAATTTCGAAATGAAAGAAAAGAAGTATCTTTAAAAACATTTCTTTTGTCATTCAAGCAGTAAAAGAAAAATGACTTAATTAAAAAATTATTGCTTTTACAAAAAATATCGATGTTTTTTCGAAATGTAATAACTAGAAAAGCGACTGATAATAATGATCCACATAAAAGAGATGCATAGCTCATTAACATCATACTTACATGCATCATTAACCACTGAGATTGTAGAGCAGGTACTAATATTGCCGATTGGTGCATTTCGGTTGAAAGACCTGATGTGGCGAAACCTTGGGTAAAAATAGCACTTGGCGCGGTTATTGCGCTTAAATAATTTTTATGGTTCCCCATCTTGGGAATCATATGAATAATGGACAAACTCCATGAAAGGAAGATTAATGACTCGTATAAATTACTTAAGGGAAAATGTTTCGAAGAAATCCAACGGGTCACTAATAATCCTGTTATAGAGAAAAAAGTGGCTATCATCCCTTTTTCCGACGAAAAATGCAATCCTATAATTTCGTGAACTAATAAGTTCATCAAAAGAATTGTAATCACAATTGAAATAATCGAAAAGGAGAGATGAGTTAATATGTGTTCTAAAGTCGCAAATATCATAAACATAAATAAAGGGGGTCTCATTACAGAATTGAAATCGGGAATTAAATATATTATAGGATTTGCCGTGTCTCTGTTTTTTATAGTATGCCGCCACTCGGACTCGAACCGAGATGCTCTAGCACTGCTTCCTAAGAGCAGCGTGTCTACCGATTTCACCATGGCGGCTTGCTTGAAATAATAATAGTCAATTCGTGTTGAATCGTCGAGATTCAAGGATTCAATATGGTTTAGGAAATATTCGAATTGATGAATTGAATAAAGAAGGCTGCTTAAAATTCATATTTGAATCCTCAATAAGCCTTAGTTTAGTATCGTTGTAGGTTCCCGTTTTAACGATCCACTTTTATGTACTTACTATATACTAAGTACTTTTCCGATTAAATTTGAGAGTTTTGTTCTCCGCACCTTAGTACTTAGTATCATTAACTATAAACTATATAAGAATATAAATAAGAATATAAAAATGGATATTTAATTAAAGAATATTAATTAATATAACTAATATATTTTTGAGTTAATAAAATATCTTTTGTTGTGTACAGAATACATAATTTTGAATTTATGATAATATTTATCAAACCAATTCGTTCTATTTTTATTTTGAGTTAGGCATATAATAAAACAAAAGAGCTTCAATATCTATCGCAATTTACTGTACTTTTCATTTCACAATAGAAAATTTTTTCTATTTTTCTATTGTGAAAGAAAAGTTCACTATCATTAATAGGTAAAGAGTTATCTCACGAATAAAATAGACTATAATAAAAACTCAAATGAAAAAAGAATACTTAAAACCCAGTAGACAGAAAAATTTCTATACACCATAGCAGTTCGTTCTAACTAATATTAAGAAATTCCATACAAATACATTAGTTAATGGAAATTATTCATCTTTCTAAATTGGAAGTTGAGCCATGGCAATTTATATTACTCCAAATTATTCCAAATTTTTATTACTTGTCTGTCGCACAAAAAAACTTTTTGAATTTCTGGTGGAAATCGATTTAGCTAAAGAAAAAGCTTTTATTGCAGCAAAATATCCCCTTTTCTTCCAAATATTTCTACGAATATGTTTTTTTGATATAGAAGTGCGTTTTTTTGGAACTGCCATTCAAAAAGAGTTACTCATTTTTATCGTTGTATGTGAAAGACATTTATTTCTCAAATCAAAATGGAGCATTCTTTTTAGTTTTTTTTTTGAGTCTATTTATTGATGCATGCTACGATCCATATTTAAGTCAAGTACTCTTTTGGTGTAACCGGTTTCCCTATTATACTATAATAATATGATTTAAAAATCATATTATTAAAAAAAAAATAGACAGAATAAAAAGGTAGTATAGTTGTAGAAAAATGTAAAATCGCATATTCCATATCTTAATATATATCTTTCTTTAGTTAATTTAATAAAGTAAGTTAATAACTAAGTAATCAATTTTACCTAGTCATTTCATTTGACTAAAAAATTGTAATTTTTTAACTTCCATATTTGGAAAAAGTAAGAATAATTAAAAAAATAAAGTATTTGAGATTTTTCATATTTTTTTGTTGATTTCTTTTATTATTGCTCTTTTTGAAAGAGAAAAGAGATAAGAATTGGTGAATCGGAAAAAATTATAAGAAAAAAGAAAAATTTGTTTTTTATGGAACATACATATCAATATGCATGGATAATACCTTTTCTTCCGTTTCCAGTTACTATGTCAATGGGATTTGGACTTCTGCTTATTCCGACAGCAACAAAAAGTATTCGTCGTATGTGGGCTTTTCCGAGTGTTTTGATGCTAAGTATAGCTATGGCGTTTTCAGCCAATTTGTCGATTCAGCAAATAAATGGAAGTTTTATCTATCAATATCTATGGTCTTGGACCATTAATAATGATTTTTCTTTAGAATTCGGACACTTGATTGATTCACTTACTTCCATTATGTCAATATTAATTACTACTGTTGGAATCATGGTTTTTATTTATAGTGACAATTATATGTCTCACGATCAAGGATATTTGAGATTTTTTGCTTATATGAGTTTTTCCAATACTTCTATGTTGGGATTAGTTACTAGTTCTAATTTGATACAAATTTATATTTTTTGGGAACTCGTAGGAATGTGTTCGTATTTATTAATAGGTTTTTGGTTCACACGACCAATTGCAGCAAGTGCTTGTCAAAAGGCTTTTGTAACAAATCGTATAGGGGATTTTTGTTTATTATTAGGAATTTTAGGTCTTTATTGGATAACAGGTAGTTTCGAATTTCGGTATTTGTTCGAAATAGTTAATAATTTGATTCATAATAATGGAGTCAATTCTTTATTTGTTACTCTGTGTGCCTCTTTTTTATTCGTCGGTGCAATTGCGAAATCCGCACAATTCCCCCTTCACATATGGTTACCTGATGCTATGGAAGGACCTACTCCCATTTCAGCTCTTATACACGCAGCTACTATGGTAGCTGCAGGCATTTTTCTTGTAGCTCGGTTTCTTCCTCTTTTCATAGTTATACCTTACATAATGCATTTTATTTCTTTAATAGGCATAATAACAGTCCTATTAGGAGCTACTTTGGCTCTTGCTCAACAAGACATTAAAAGAAGTTTAGCTTATTCTACAATGTCTCAATTGGGTTATATGATGTTAGCTCTAGGTATAGGTTCTTATCGAGCTGCTTTATTCCATTTGATCACTCATGCCTATTCGAAAGCTTTATTGTTTTTGGGATCCGGATCCATTATTCATTCAATGGAACCTATTGTTGGATATTCACCAGAGAAAAGTCAGAATATGGTTCTTATGGGTGGTTTGACAAGATATGTTCCAATTACGAGAATTACTTTTTTATTAGGTACACTTTCTCTTTGTGGTATTCCACCTCTTGCTTGTTTTTGGTCCAAAGATGAAATTCTTAAGGATAGTTGGTTATATTCACCAATTTTCGCAATAATAGCTTCCTTTACAGCAGGATTAACCGCATTTTATATGTTTCGGATGTATTTACTGACTTTTGATGGATATTTGCGCGTTCATTTTCAAAATTACAGTAGCACAAAAAAGAATTCCCTTTATTCAATATCCCTGTGGGGAAAAGAAGTACCTATAGTAGTCAATAAAAATTTACTTTTACCAACAATGAGTAATAGTGTATCGTTTTTTTCAAACGATACATATAAAATTGATGAAAATGGAAGAAATGGGATACGATATTTTAGTACTTATTTTAGAAATAAATACACTTCTACTTATCCTCACGAATCGGACAATACTATGCTATTTCCTTTGCTTTTATTGGTACTGTTTACTTTATTTGTTGGATCAATAGGAATTGATTTTTCTCCAGTAGAAATAAATTTTGATATATTATCGAAATGGTTAATTCCATCTACAAAATTTTTCCACCCAAATTCGAATGATTCCGCAGATTGGGATAATGTTTTGACAAATGTAGTTTTTTCAGTAAGTATAGCAGTTTTTGGACTATTCATATCATCTATTTTATATGGATCTGTTTATTCATCTTTCCAAAATCTGGACTTGATGAATTCATTTGTAAAGGCGAGTCCGAAGAGAATTTTTTTGGACCAAATCAAAAATTTGATATACAATTGGTCATATAATCGTGGTTACATAGATATTTTTTATACTAAGATTTTCACTGTGGGTATAAGAAGATTAGCTGAACTAATTAAGTTTTTTGATAGACATATAATTGATGGTATTACAAATGGGGTCGGCCTCTCCAGTTTCTTTATAGGAGAATGGATCAAATATATGGGGGGTGGACGGGTCTCATCTTATCTATTTTTTTATTTAT